GGCGACGAGAAGGAGATATTTATATAATTTATTTATATATTTATATTATATAGTATAGTTTTATGTAGCTGTTTTTTTAGTTAAGGCAAATTACTAAAAAAACAGCTACATAAAATAAGTAAAAGAAGAGATAAGAAGATATTCGCCCCCCACCTACGTATTTAGTACTTTCTGCGACAAAAAAACTTATAACACCAATACCATTMACAATTCCCTCAATTACTTTTTTATBAAAAAAATAAGTAAAGTCGGCTAATCCTCTTATACCCGCAATTAATATTTTTGCATAAAAAATATCTATRTAACCACGATTATATGACCAATTATATACTCGATTTATAATTTTRTCCCAGAGAATTCTATGAGGGCCTCTTTTAATAAAAAAATTTATTAAGTTAAAATTHTGAAAATATGAATAAGCAGGACCATATAAAAATAACGCTATAAATATTCCGAAATAAGCTATACTAACTGAAAAAAGGGCATTTATCAGAAACTCATACCAATCAAAAGAATTGTTAGAGTCTGAATGTAAAAAATTKATCGASGGAATTAACCATTTTGATAATATATCAAAATGAATTCTCCCTTGATCAAAAGGAAGAATTCCTATGTATCCAATAAAAAAAGTAAATATAACCAATACAAAAAGTGGAAATAACATAGTATTGTCGGATTCATAAGGATACGTGAAAGTTTTTGTATTATCAAAAATTTTATTTATAGTAATAAAAGGTCGCATCATATTGCTTATTCCATTATCATCAATTTGCTTTGCTTTTAAAGTAATCTTTTCATAATTATTCATTGTTGATACAAAATAATTATTTTGTATCACTTTTGACCCCATTTTGCCCCATATGGATATTGAATATAATCCATTATTTTTTTTGGCACTGTAATTTTTACAATTAATATTTAAATGCCCCTCAAAAGTAAGTAAATACATTCGAAACATATAAAATGCAGTTAATCCTGCTGTCAAACAAGCTATTGTTGCAAATATCGGTGAATATAACCAACTATCATTAAGAATTTCATCTTTGGACCAAAAACAAGCAAGAGGTGGAATACCACAAAGAGAAAGTGTACCTAATAAAAATGAGGTTTTTGTAATTGGCGCATATTTTGTTAAACCACCCATAAGAGCCATGTTCTGGCTTTTATCTGGGGAATATCCAACAACGTTTTCCATTGAATGAATAATGGACCCAGATCCTAAAAATAATAATGCTTTCGAATAAGCATGAGTAATCAAATGAAATAAAGCAGCTCGGTAAGATCCCATACCTAAAGCTAACATAATATAACCTAATTGAGACATTGTAGAATAGGCTAAACTTCTTTTAATGTCTCTTTGAGCAAGGGCTAAAGTAGCTCCTAATAGTAGCGTTATTATACCAACCAACGCAATAATATTCATTATGTAAGGTATAACTGTAAAAAGAGGAAAAAGTCGAGCTACAAGAAAAATACCTGCTGCCACCATAGTAGCAGCATGTATAAGAGCCGAAATAGGAGTTGGGCCTTCCATAGCATCGGGTAACCATACATGAAGAGGGAATTGTGCAGATTTAGCAACCGCACCAACAAATAATAGGGAAGTACACAAAGTAAGAAAGAAAGAATTGTACCCATTATTATCAATTAAATTCTTTGCTATTTCAAAAAAATCCCTAAATTCAAAACTGCCTGTTATCCAATAAAGACCTAAGATTCCTAAAAATAAACTAAAATCCCCTACCCGATTAGTTACAAAGGCTTTTTGACAAGCATTTGCTGCAAGAGGTCGTGTGAACCAAAAACCTATTAATAGGTATGAACACATTCCAACTAATTCCCAAAAAATATAAATTTGTATCAAATTTGAACTTGTAACTAATCCCAGCATGGAAGCATTAAAAAAACTCATATAAGCAAAAAATCTCAAATAACCTTGATCATGAGACATATAATTGTCACTATAAATAAGAACCATTATTCCAACAGTCGTAATTAATATTAACATAATGGAGGTAAGCGGATCTATAAAGTTACCAAAATCTAAAGAAAAATCATTATTGATGGTCCAAGACCATACATATTGGTAGATAGGATTACCATCAATTTGCTTAATAGAAAGGATGACAGAAAAAATCATTATGATACTTAATAATAAAACACTAAAAAAGGCCCATATCCGACGAATCCTTTTTGTGGTCGTCGGGAAAAGGAGAAGACCCAGCCCTATTGCTATAGGAATTGGAAGGGGAATAAAAGGTATGATCCATGCATCTTGATATATATGCTCCATAATATAATTATATATTTTTTTTTTATTCATCAGCTTTTATATGTATTTCTCGATTTTGAAAGAAGTAAAAGTATGAAATAACTTAACAAGAATAGAGTTCAAAATTGGACTCTTATCTTTATCTTAAAAATGGTAATAATTCCAAAATTAAATAAATTTGATATTCAAAATCAAATAAAATAATTAAAGTAGATTAAATAAAAAGATATAAGATTAAGTTAGTATTGAAAAATTTTAATTTTGAATAAAAAAAAATTAATTAAGAATAGTTTAAGATATATAAAGAAAAGATACAGAATATAATATTTTCAACTATTTTATTAGCACAAAAATTTTTGTTTGGATCCATACAACAAGAAAAGACGATCAAAAAAACTTCTTTTTTTTTATATAGATCCTATGACCCACTAACTACTCAACTCGATTAACATATAATTTAATAAATTAATTACTAATGTATACTGGTCTTGTTCTATTTTTAGAATTTTAATTAGATATACTTTAACAATTAATAGAAAGAATTTTATAGTAAAGTTTTATTAAATTAGGTAAGGGTTCTGTGAAACTTTTATATTTTTATATAAAATATAAAAGAACATAATGAGAATGAGCGAATTAACCCCTTTTTTCTTACTAACGGCAAACAACTGGATTTTTATAGACATGAGTTCGATATCATATAATATAGTCAATACCTTTATCCGGATATATATAAAATACTAGCCAGTATAAATAAACCCTTCTTCGGATCCGATATTGTATGTAATAGTATTCAAAAAACCTTTTTACTTTAATATTAAAGATGTCTTACACATTTAACTATAACAATTATAAATATCTTATCTACAAAATGGCAGTTCCGAAAAAACGTACTTCTATATCCAAAAAGCGTATTCGTAAAAATTTTTGGAAAAACAAAGCATATTGGGCAACAATAAAAGCTTTTTCTTTAGCAAAATCTCTTTCCACCGGGAATTCTAAAAGTTTTTTTGTGCGACAAACAAACAAATAATAAAGTCTTGAAATAATATTAATCGATATAAAATGAACCAACTAAAAGTAATTAGATAATTTAGAATTATCTAATTTAGTTTAGTAAGATAAATAATTATTAAAAATTTATATTTTTAACTTAAAAAATTTAGATAAAATTTTCTAGTGTTCTATATTGTAAGATACAAATTTTCTGTGTACTGCATAAACTCAAAAAATGAGGCACAAAAACCAAAGTTTCACCCCCCTCTTTAATGGGTTTTTGATGGGATGGGGATTTTTCTTTTCCCCATCAATTCATTTTAGAAATTAAATTCTATATCTTATTCTTATATAGTAAAATTAAAATAAATTTTTTAAATTTGACTCTTTCTTTTGTTATATCTATAGCTTGCTAATTAGTTTGATAAATATATTATGCATATTAATATGAATTATCGACACAAAAAAATCCTAGGAATTCGTCGAGTTTGAATATCAAGCTATCAAAATATTTATAACAATACTTTGACTGGACTGTCGTAGAAATTCATGATGCAGAAAATATAAAAAATGGATAGAAAAAGTTGGAAGTTATGGGCATGAATTAAGAGAAAACCATCAAGTTACAACGAAGGCTTTTTTTTTTGATTGTTAAAACTAACACCATCCTATAATTAAAGTAATCATTATTAAACGCTCCACTAGGAATTTAGACCTTATTTTCGAATGTTTGCACAAGATATTGCATTGAATTGCCTACTTCAATCTAGCCGATTGAACACAAATGGGTTATTATGATTTCGAGCAAGCCGCTATGGTGAAATCGGTAGACACGCTGCTCTTAGGAAGCAGTGCTAGAGCATCTCGGTTCGAGTCCGAGTAGCGGCAAATTTTGAATTTTGGAATACTAATCAAATCAAATAAATACTATAAGATAAGAACTCCTATAATGTATAGAATTACATTCTGTATTTCTGTCCCATTTTAGAACACTTTTTTAGGATTTTTTATGATATTTTTTACTTTAGAACACGTATTAACTCACATTTCTTTATCGATTATTTTAATTGTAATTACGATTTTTTTGATGAACTTATTAGTCTACGAAATTGCAGGGCTATCCCATTCGTCGGAAAAAGGAATGGTAGCTTCTTTTTTATGTATAACAGGATTATTAGTTATTCGTTGGATTTATTCGGGACATTTACCCTTAAGTGATTTATATGAATCATTAATGTTTCTTTCATGGAGTTTCTCAATTTTTTATATGATTCCTTATTTTAGAAATAAAAAAAGTAATTTAAATGTATTAACAGCGCCCGGTACTATTTTTACCCAAGGGTTTGCAACTTCAGGTGTTTTAAGAGAAATACATCAATCTACAATATTAGTACCTGCTCTACAATCACAGTGGTTAATGATGCACGTAAGTATGATGGTATTGAGTTATGCGGCGCTTCTGTGTGGATCATTATTATCAGTAGCCCTTCTAGTCATTATATTTCGAAAAAGTAAAACTACTTTTTCGAAATATAAGGGCTATTATTTACCGATTGGGCCGCTTTACTTTAGTGAAATCCAATATGTGAATGAAAAAAAAAATATTTTTCTTTCGTTTAGAAATTATCACAGGTATCAATTAATTCAGCAATTGGATTGTTGGAGTTCACGTGTTATTAGTCTCGGCTTTTTATTTTTAACCATAGGTATTCTTTCTGGAGCAGTATGGGCTAATGAAACATGGGGGTCGTATTGGAATTGGGATCCAAAAGAAACTTGGGCATTTATTACTTGGACAATATTCGCAATTTATTTACATACCAGAACAAATAAAAGTTTGCAAAGCTCAAATTCGGCAATTGTTGCTTCTATCGGTTTTTTTATAATTTGGATATGCTATTTTGGAGTAAATCTATTAGGAATAGGGCTGCATAGTTATGGTTCATTTGCAATAACATCTAATTGAAAAAAAAAAAAAGACTTTACGAAACGAATAGAATACACAATATATAGAAATAATAGCATATAAGGAAAATTTGTATGAGTTTTTGAGAATCGTTTGAATCAATAGTGTTTCAAACGATTCTCAAAAATGATCTGATTAGAATGAAAAGAAATTCTTTTCGTTTTTTATCTCTTATTGTTGATATCTCTTCTTGTTGATGAAAATTATCTATAAAAGTAATTAGATAGAATAGCTTCTACCTTGTCAACTGATAGTGAGAGAACGAAATCCGGATAAATACCGATACCTATAACGGGTAAAAAAATACAGATTGAAACAAAAAGTTCTCGTGGCCCAGAATCAAAAAAAGAAGAATTAAGAGACTTAAATTTAAATTGCTTGTATCCATAAAACATTTGACGTAACATAGATAATGAATAAATAGGAGTTAATATCATTCCAATTGCCGTTACAAAAGTAATTAGTATTTTTGGCATTAATAAATATTTTTGGCTTGTAATTAGTCCAAAAAAGACCACCAATTCTGCAGCAAAACCACTCATTCCAGGCAAGGCAAGAGAAGCCATCGAGAAGCTACTGAACATTGTAAATATTTTTGGCATTGGAATAGCAATTCCTCCCATTTCGTCAAGATAAACAAGACGTATTCTATCGTAACTCGTTCCTGCCAAGAAAAAAAGTGCAGCACCAATAAATCCATGAGAGATCATTTGTAAAATGGCTCCATTAAGTCCTGTATCTGTTATGGAACAAATTCCTATAATTATGAAACCCATATGAGATACAGAGGAATAGGCAATTCTTTTTTTTAAATTGCGCTGACCAAGAGATGTTGAAGCTGCATAGATTATTTGAATTGCACCTACTATTATCAACCAGGGAGAAAATATAGAATGAGCGTGGGGTAATAATTCCATATTGATCCGAACCAATCCATATGCTCCCATTTTTAATAAAATTCCGGCTAAAAGCATACATGTACTGTAATGTGCTTCTCCGTGGGTATCTGGTAACCATGTATGTAGGGGTATAATCGGCAATTTGACAGCATAACCAATAAGAAATCCAAAATAAAATAGTATTTCTAATGCCACAGGATACGGTTGATTGGCTGATGTTTCAAAATTTAATGTTGGTTCATTGGAACCATATAAACCCATACCAAGAACTCCCATTAAAAGAAAAATAGAACCACCGGCAGTGTACAAAATAAACTTTGTAGCTGAATACAAACGTTTCTTACCTCCCCACATAGATAAAAGTAGGTAGACAGGAATTAATTCAAACTCCCACATTATAAAAAAAAGTAAAAGATCCCGAGAAGAAAATAATCCTATTTGCCCACTGTACATTGCTAACATAAGGAAATGGAACAATCGCGAATCCCGCGTAACTGGCCAAGCCGCTAAAGTAGCTAACGTAGTTATAAATCCTGTAAGTAAAATAGGTCCTACGGAAAGTCCATCAATTCCTAGTCGCCAGTGAAAATCAAAAAAATGAATCCACTTATAATCCTGCTCTAATTGAATTAATGGATCGTCTAATTGGAAATGATAACAGAATACATAGGCTGTTATAAGTAATTCAAGAATGCATATACATATAGTATACCACCTAATAATCTTATTTCCTCTATGAGGAAAAAAGAAAATCAAAGTACCCGCGAATATCGGTAAACCAACAATTATTGTTAACCAAGGAAAATCATTCGTGGTAAAGACAAGATAGACTTTGACCAGAAAAACCCGTGCTCGAAAGAAAATAATATAATTATTCGAGTACGGGTTTTGTCGGTAAAGATATAAATTGGATTAAAGTGGAATTTTCTTAAACGTATCAATAAGCTAGGCCCATACTACGAGTTGTCTCGTGCCATAAATAAACCCGGACACTCAAAAAATCCGTTGGACAAGCGGATTCACATCTTTTACAACCTACACAGTCTTCTGTTCTTGGAGCAGAAGCAATTTGCTTAGCTTTACACCCATCCCAAGGTATCATTTCTAATACATCCGTGGGACAAGCTCGTACACATTGAGTACACCCTATACATGTATCATAAATCTTTACTGAATGTGACATTGGATCTATAAAATTTTTAAACATTATTAATTATCGATCTAGTAAAGTAGTAATTTTATTATATATTGTAGACACCAGACGAATCAATGATTTAGATTTTTCAGAATCAATATACTTCTTCTGTATATGCTCATGAATTCATGAAAGAGGACCAAGATACTTTGATTTTTTGCGTTTTATTTAAAAGTACTGTTTCTGTGTTACATATTAACTTTAATTGGTTAATATTCCATTTTATCTATATGTATGTATATGTTACCACTATTTATTCAACAAATTAGATTGATTGATACGAGTTGATTTTCTGTTACGATGAATTGCTGAAATAATAGCTAATCCAATAGCTGCTTCGGCAGCTGCAATTCCTATAACAAAAATTGAGAAAATGTCTCCTTTTAATTGACGATTATCAAATAAATCAGAAAATGTTACGAAATTTATGTTAACTGCATTCAGTATAAGCTCAAGACACATAAGCGCTCGAACCATATTTCGACTTGTAATCAATCCGTAGATACCAATGGATAATAAATAGGAACTCAAAACAAGTACATGTTCGAGCATCATTGACCAACTCCTTAAAAATCTTGATTCATTTCAATATGAACAACAATTCAACCGATTCAATTCACTAAAATATAATATAACAAGGTACATAATAAAAGAAGGTATTGATTATAGATAATAGAATGAATTAAAAATATTTCCGTTTTCTAATTTTCTACGTGAACAAGAAATCGAATTTCAATAAAAGAACGCTTGGCTATAAATTTAATTTGCTTAGTAATTTTATTCTTTTTCTTTCTAAGTATTTAATACTGCCGAGCCATGGAAATTGCACCAATCAAGGCAACTAAAAGAATTATCGAAATAAGTTCGAATGGAAGAAAAAAATCCGTTGATAAATGAATCCCAATTTGTTGACTATTATTTATCAAGTCCTGCTCTATAATTTGGTTTGATCTTGTAGTCCAAACAATCCCGTACCATGATGTATCTGGGATAGTAGTAATTAGTGAAACAAAAATACTTGTACAAACTAGTGAAGTAACTCCATCTCCAACGGTCCAAAGATGGAAATCGCTGTAATATTCTGAACCATTCATGAACATCACAGCAAATATAATTAATACATTTATTGCTCCTACATAAATAAGGAGCTGTGCAGCAGCGACAAAATGAGAGTTCGATGGAGTATAGAATAAGGATGTACAAACAAGAACCAACCCTAATGAAAAGGCAGAAAAAATGGGATTGGTGAGTAATACCACTCCTAGACCTCCCATTATAAAACCTAACCCCAAAAAAACTAGAAGAAAATCATGTATTGGTCCAGGTAAATCCATTCTATGTAAAAAAATTAAGTAGAATTTTTTCATGACCCTATTGACCAAATCAGGAAAAAAAGAAGTTACCCTATTTTTTTGGTACGTTTTAAATATATTAAAATCTAATGGGGTGTAGGTGTTAATATAGTATAGATATGCCTAGTAATTGGCCGATTGACTACCACTTTTCTATCCGTAAGTTTCGTTCGAAAAATTTTTTTTTGATAGAATCACAGGTATTATATATAACCAACCGATATGAATCAATTTTATGAATTTCAATCCAAAACAAATTTGAATTCTCACAATTCTTCGGATTACAAGTTATTGAACAAGCAAAAAGAAAGAAGCTTTTACTTTACTACATTTAGATCATAGATCAAAATGGAATCTTAATAATTAGTAATTGTTTTTGAATCAAATCGTTTACCCGTGGCTCTTTCTGTTTGAGTTGAATTCGTAATTGTTCGAATTGTGTAATCTCCAATCACTGACATTGGTAACCGACCCAAAGCAATTTGATTATAATTCAACTCGTGACGATCATACGCCGAAAGCTCATATTCTTCAGTCATTGATAAACAATTCGTTGGACAATACTCAACGCAGTTACCACAAAATATACAGATTCCGAAATCAATACTATAATTAAGCAATCGTTTCTTTCGAATATTAGTTTCCAATTTCCAATCAACAACGGGGAGATCTATAGGACATACCCGAACACATACTTCACAAGCAATGCATTTATCAAATTCAAAGTGGATTCGTCCACGGAAACGCTCTGATGTGATCACTTTTTCATAAGGATATTGGATAGTTACAGGTAAACGATTCGCGTGAGATAAAGTAATCATCAAACTTTGACCAATATACCTTGCAGCTCGTACCGTTTGTTGTCCATAATTCATGAACCCAGTTACCATAGGGAACATATCTTGAATATTAATAAATAATTGGATGTTTCCTTCTCTTGTTTGAAATAAGTTATGAATTTAGAATATCCTATGACTTTACAGGGAAAAAAGTTGGAAAGAAGTTGTCAATAATAGATTACCTAAAGAGATAGGTAAAAGAAATTTCCATCCAAGATTTAATAGTTGGTCCATTCTCATCCTCGGTAACGTCCATCTTGTTGTGATAGAAATGAACAAGAACAAATAAGCTTTAGCTAATGTAATAAAGATACCAATTGTCATTCCAAAAACCCCACCCATTTCATTTAGTCCGAAAAGCTCAGGAATTAATATATGTGGAATAGATAGATTCCAGCCTCCCAAGTAAAGAACGGTTACAAATAATGAAGAAACTAGGAGATTTAGATAGGAAGCAACATAAAATAAACCAAATTTTATACCGGAATATTCAGTTTGATAACCCGCGACTAATTCTTCCTCTGCTTCTGGTAAATCAAAAGGTAATCTTTCGCACTCTGCTAGTGAAGAAATAAAAAAAACAGTAAACCCTATAGGTTGACGCCACAGATTCCAACCCCAAAAACCATATTTTGCCTGCGCCTCAACTATATCAACTGTACTTGAACTGTTAGATAATTATAGTCGGCGATAATATTACTATTACCATCGCTATTGCAAAACCGTACATGAGACTTAAGCTTCATACGGCTCCTCGATGGCCACAAATAAATCTAAGGACTCTTTCAATATTATCTCGATATTTTATTAGGGTAGATATAGTGAAGATACATTTAAGAGTCCTAAATTAGACCAATGCAATTCTGTCTGCTATAAAAAAAATGCTTCTGAATTGATCTCATCCTTTATCATCATCATTTTTTTTAGTAATAACTTAACACTTCACTAAAATATTCATTGGATCATCTTGTATCAATAGATAAGATATAAGATATTTATTTCGACTCATTTCTTTCAATTACAAAGAATAAAATAATTAGATATTCAATTAATTAAGTTCATGAATAACGACAAAAATTCTATCTGTAAGATTACATAAATTAAATATAAATTAAATATAGATATATAGAAAAAGGATTACTTCGTTCCTGATAGTAATTTGTTAATTAGTGGATAGGAGCATACTCTGAATCGGGATCGTGGGGAAGTACTGCTTGAGCATTTCTACCAATTTTAAGTCCCATTAGTATTCCCTTTTTATTATGCATAAATACCCCTTTGGAGAACTTACTTACATTATCTACATTACTAATCCTTTGTGTACCTTAGTATTCCTAATCTTCCACTAAATTTTGTTAGATCCCCGGGCAAACCCCATACAGTCGATCTTTTGTACCCGCTTCAAACTAGGATATGATGACTAATCAACCAATCTTGGGGTAATCCGGTTGGTTCTACTATAATTTACGTATGTTTAACTCTTGTACCTAGGGAATGAGACTCAATCTTTTTACTGCCAATTTCTAAGCTGTTTTGTTCCACTCATATAACTATCTGGTTTATTTCATCGTCCCAAATGATAAAAAAATGAGGATATATATATTTATATTCAATACATTCTACTTTTCCTAGAACGAAAAAAGGCAGGTAAAAGTGAAGTAATGTCTCAGCGAATCGCACGTAGAGATATTGATAACACACATGGAGTTAATGGTATTTCATAACTAATTGATTGAGCAGCAGCTCGTAGACCACCTAAAAAGGAATATTTATTATTTGATCCATATCCTGACATAAGAAGTCCAATGGGAGCAATACTGGAAATAGCAATCCATAAAAAAACCCCTATACTGAGATCGGCTAAAACAAGGTGATAGCCAAAAGGAATTACTAAATAACTTAGTAAAATGGCTATCACCGCTATAGATGGCCCGATACTGAATAAATAAATATCTCCTCTAGATGGGAGAAGATCTTCTTTGAAAAGTAATTTGGTACCGTCTGCTAGAGCTTGAAGAATTCCCAAAGGACCCGCGTATTCGGGCCCAATACGTTGTTGCACCCCCGCGGATATTTGCCTTTCCAACCACACAATTACTAGCACCCCTATTATGATTCCCAATACAAGAATAAAAATGGGAATAAGTAACCATACGAGTCCGTAAACTTCTTTTAAAGATTCCGATCTGTAAAAAGAATTGATAGCTTGTAGTTTTGTCGTATCAATTATCATTTCAACGATCAACTTCTCCCATAATAATATCTATACTACCTAGTATTGTCATAATATCGGCCAATTTCATTCTTTTAACTAACTGAGGAAGAATTTGCAAATTGATAAAACCAGGTGGGCGAATTTTCCATCTCCAGGGAAAAACACTCTTATCTCCTACCAGAAAAATCCCCAATTCTCCTTTTGGGGCTTCTACTCTCACATAAAGCTCTTGTTTAGATAATTCAAAAGTGGGTGAAGGCTTTTTACTAATGAATCGATAATCAAAATCATTCCATTCGGAATCCTTTGCTCTATCAAAGCGGCGTACCTCTAAATTTTCATAGGGCCCCCCCGGAATTCCTTCCAGAGCTTGTTGAAGAATTTTTATGGATTCCGTCATTTCACTAATTCGGACTAAATAACGAGCTAATGAATCTCCTTCTTTTTGCCACTGCACTTCCCAATCAAATTCGTCGTAACACTCATAATGATCGACTTTACGAAGATCCCATTGAATTCCGGAAGCTCGTAGCATTGGCCCTGATAAACCCCAATTTATTGCTTCTTCTCCACCAATAATGCCCACCCCTTCAACTCGTTCCAAAAAAATGGGATTGCGCGTAATAAGCTTTTGATATTCAGTAACCCCCGTTAAAAAATAATCACAGAAATCCAAACATTTGTCTATCCAGCCGTAAGGTAGATCCGCAGCGACCCCCCCAATACGGAAATAATTATGCATCATTCGCATACCTGTGGCAGATTCGAATAGGTCATATATTAATTCCCTTTCTCGGAAAATATAAAAGAAAGGAGTCTGCGCACCAATATCCGCCATAAAAGGGCCAAGCCATAATAAATGAGAAGCTATACGACTCAGTTCTAGCATAATTACTCTAATATAGCTTGCTCTTTTTGGTACTTGAATATTTCCCAACTGTTCTGGTCCATTTACCGTTATTGCCTCTGTAAACATAGTCGCTAAATAATCCCAACGTGTTACATAAGGAAGATATTGTATAATTGTTCGATTTTCCGCAATTTTTTCCATTCCTCTGTGTAAATAACCCAATATGGGTTCACAGTCAATAACATCTTCCCCATCTAGAGTAACGACGAGTCGAAGAACACCATGCATTGATGGGTGTTGAGGACCCATATTGACTATCATGAGATCTTTTCTTGTAGTTGGTACAGTCATCTATTTTTTCCCCAATTCATTATTCTACGGATTGCTGAAAACGAAAAAAGTTCACCAAAATTCAAAAATTTTATTTAATTTAAAGTATAAAATTAAAGTATAATATAAATTGAATAAATCAAATAGAATCTTCAAATTTAATTAACGAGTTTTTGACTCCCGAATACTCAAATTACTAATTAATTCTTTATAACGTACTTTATTTTTCTTTGACAAATAAGACAGCAGCCGCTGACGTTTTCCCAGAATTTTTCGTAGACCTCTCTGAGATAAAAAGTCTTTTCTGTGTAATTCCAAATGGGAAGTAAGTCTACGTATTTTATTGGTGAAGCTGAATACTTGAAATTCAACGGACCCCCTGTTTTCTTTTTTTTCTCCTTGCGAAATAGATGAAACAAATAAATTTTTTATCATAAGATTTTTCCCCTTTTTTACAAATACAAATATGGATTTACTGATCACTAATAATAGTCCCAAGTATTCTTTATTTGTTATACACAACAAGCTGAATTGATTCACTTTTTTATATAAAAAAGTGAATCAATTCAATAATAAAAAATTTTCAAATTATTCAGATATATAAAGGAGCAAGTACATTTCTAACCCCACAAAAGAGAAAAGTTTAGATCAAAGATAAGAGAAAATTATGACGATTTATTACTAGATATAATTCTAAGCTAAGATAAAGTCATTGAATCTCATGTACCAGAATGAAATATAACACAAAACGTTTGTATATTTATTTTTCTTTATATACCACATCATCAGATAGGGCACTTCATCCATGTAAATGTACTATTACTTAATTCTCAATATGGATACATATGTATTCTTGACATACTAAAACGACTACCATTATTGGTATCAAACCAATAGCGATTCATACAAGCTAAATCTTCTAATCGATAATTGGGCCAAAGAAAAAATTTTAAATTTAAAATTTTTTTTATATCTACATCAAGATTCTTATCCTCATAAAAAAATAGATCACAGCTTCTTGTACTGTTTTCATTGGAAAATTCTCGGTTTCTATCCCCAACCTTGAAATTTCTCAAATTTAAACAAATTTGAATTCTCAATTCTCTACGACGTCTGGAAGATAAAAGATTTTCAGGAATAAGAAAATCATAATTATTTTTGTCTCGATTCCTAAACAAAATTTCATGTCGTGCCATGGATTCAATAAGACCCTTGTTATCAACATTTATTTTTTTTTTACATGTTTRATACTTACTATTATGCACCTGCAAAATAACTAAGGTTTGGTACATTATAAACAGCCCATCCCAATTTNATATATGAAGATCCCCTTTTTGCTTTTCATTTATATTTAATTTTAAAAGAAGCAAATTAAGTGGTATGATCCAAGGTTGAATTTTATATGCATCATAAAGTAATAGAAATTCTGGGAAAAACCAAAGTTCTCGATTCAATATAGACCAATTTAGTATTTCTTCATTCATTCCCATCCAGTCAAAAAAGACTTTTGTTTGATTGGCTGAGTCAATTTGTTTATGAATTGCGAGATTAAGAAAACCCTTATTATCTGTTTTATTTTTTTCCAATTTGTCTATTATCTGATAATAATGAATCTGAGACTTGATTTTTTTAGTAATGGTGGTGCTGGTTCCGATATCAATATTTGTCCATTCCGCAATATTGCTCTTTTTTCTAAGACAAAAATTAAAAGTTCTCCAATCAAGATATTTTCTATCCGAATTTTGATCCCTATCAATAACATAATCTTCTCTTAGATAATTACGAAAATCTATATCTCCCGACAAATCAAAAACTTCAGAATTGTATGTATTGTAATTATATAAAATCGCGTGGGCCTGATTTACTTCTAATGGTAACCCATAAAAAGATGAGCTACTATTATTTTCATAATTAATATATTTATTTGATAAAAGATCATATTTGTAGTTTTTTAATTTCTCTCTTCGGCTCGGTAATGAATTCACTACATAATTCTTTTCCTTCTCGTAATGAATTAATGGCTCTTTTTCATAGAAATAAAAATTGCTTGAGTTTGCCAAATTTTTCTTTATTCTATTTCGCCATTTTTGCGGTACTAATCCAGACCAGCAAGTTTGAGATAAATTGTATTGATATTGATCATTACCCATCAACCAGCTTTGCCATTCATTCATTCCAAAATCGTGAAAATTTTTATGTCTTGATTCGGAATTAAAAATTCCTTGTGTTCCAAAAAAAATCTTTATTTTATCCTTAATAAAAGGAATTGTTCCATGATATTGAAATAAGGATTTTAAGTTATACTTGTTACTAACTTGTATTTGTGATAATTTGTAAAATACATATGCTTGTGACAAAAAAGAAAGGTCACACAAAATCCGCGATTTATTACTAGTATTAGTAGTCTTATAAATTGATCTTTTTATAGTCGAAATAAAATGAATTGGATTTTTTTTTGTTTCATCATTGTAACTGTATTTATCATTAATTTTTTTTTTTTGTTGAAATAAAATTTGTATATTCCTGGAAGGAATATTAATGATACGTAAAAAGATATCTATGCATATCTTTTCAATACAAAAATGAAAAAAAAAGTGACATTTGCGTATTATTTTGGCCCTTCCTCTTTTTACTATCTGCCAAAAAATTTTCGACTGTTCTAATCTTTTATTATCCCAACTTGTTTTGTTAGGACGAATGTTTCTATCTGTAGTTGTAGTTAGAAATATACTTTTCTTGTCTTTTGTTATTTTTTCGATTTGATTTCGAATTGTATTTATTCTATCAGCCATATCTTTCATTTTTTTTTCTGTCAGTGAATAATTTGTCCAATCAATGGATCGAATTCGAATGGCGAATTCCGGAATCATTTTATTGCTTATTATCGAAAATTTTTCCGTTTTCTTTCTATTTGAATTCGATTCAGATACTTTCTTCAATTCAAATAATGAAATTGAATTTCTTTTTGTAAGTTCTTTCATTATTTTTTTTAGAAATTGCACTTTTTTTGTAACCCATTTTGTTTTTTCGTTTGATACTTTTCCAAACCACTTTGTTCTTTCTTTTATAATTTTTACAGCTACAAAACTTTTCACTTTTACTTTTTTATGTTTTTTTTTTAGTTGTTTCCAAATAGTCTCAAAAAAGGAGGGTCCTTTCCGGGGAGAACCAAAGGGTAGTTCTGCTTCCATTCCCCAAACTGTTAAAAAAGAAAAATTTTGTTTTTTTCCTTTCTTTTTCAGTGAATCTTCAGGTTGTAGCTTAGATCGGTGCCGCGATTTTAGACAGAAAGGAAATAGGATCTTTATCTGAATCCCGTCGGTTAACCAATTTTTTGGAAATTCTTTTTCTGATAATTGAACACCATTATAAGTGCACTTAACATGAATTTCTTTATTCAACTCTTCGAAATCTTCATGCCACTCGGTGGGTTTAAATACTAACATATGCCCAATATTTTTTGCTATTATCAACGAAGGCAATACTATCAATTTTCTAAGAATTGATTGAATTACTAGCATACAACCCCTTATTGTTTGAGCAAATAGAACGGTATCCCAAGTTTCTGCTATTGTTATACGTTCATTTTCCTTTTTCTTTTTATCTTTTTTTTTCGCCTTTTGTTCTTCCGAATCCATAATTTTAAATTCTGTGACCTCCACCATCCAATTCCTGAAAATGAAATTCAACATTCGGTCGATATCAAAAGATAAAACAAAAATTTTGTCTATTCTGTCCAAAAAAAGTGGCGAATGTACTCTTGTTTGAAACAGCTTCCAAGTAACGGTTTTCCGTCTTTGAGCACGCATGGATCCTTTAATTATGTCTCGACGAAAATCTGATTGTTGTGAATAACGTATCAAAGCGACCTCGTCTACTTGATCACGATTACTGGCGTTATTTTTAGTCGTTTCATTATCATTAAAAATAACTACACGTTTGGCTTTTCGTGAACGAATACCGCGATCCTCGGTTGCCTCTTCCTCCTCTTCCTCTTCTTCCAAATCATCAATCAATTTGTATGACCACTGAAAAACCTTTTTTTTTATTTCATTTATTCTTTTTCCAATTTTTTTTTTTTTTAATTCTTTAAAATCCGTAGGAAAGATGTCATAAAGTTTATTTATCCAAATAGTGTCTCTGGGATCTTCTATCGAAGGTATTAAATACTCGTTCATGCTTGAACGCGAGTACAATTCTTTAATTGTTCCACGATAGGGTCCGTTCAAAAGAGGATCATAAATTTTCGGTAAGCATTCTTGTTCATTCTCATCATTGCACAATCTAGTTCTTTTTTCGAGTACATCCGTAACAAGAAACCTCTTGTCTAGAACTGCTATTCGATTAAAAAGTTCGTTACTTAGATTTTTTTTCTTTTCGTCATTGGTATAAACCCAATTATTATATGACTCTTCATAGGATCGTTTTTCTGTCATGCACAAAAACATCTTTTGTTGTATCATTTCCAAAAATGTTGACAAGCTGGGCAGATATGTAAAAGATATCTTTTGTTTTCCATCACTTTGACATGTATAAAAAAAATATTGTGACATTTCATTTCTTACAGCGTTCTCAAAAAAATCATT